GTATTGGATAGGGATGGCGTTCATGTATTTTCATTATTGGGCTTGTGTCAGATTTAGTATTGATTTATGAATAAAATGGTTTTTAAATCTAGGGGGCAAGATGTCTAGGGGGATGGTGAATATCTAAGCAGACGGTTAGTATTGTATGGAAGGAGGGGGGTTTGATCCTCTAAGAGATACAGGTTTTTGAGCCCGGGGGGAATAGTGGAGTACTATGTCCTGTAACCATTAATTTAATTGCACATGTTGGTTGTGCTAGTCAAATAACAAATACATCCAGGCCCAGCTACAATTTATCTGACTGCGACGAGACCCTTTAGGGTCATAGCTGAGTCCGTGCAAGCCCCCCAAAAAAAATAAAAAAATACCAAATGTATGAAACCTCAGTTATGTTATGATCATGGGCTGATTAGTAATTAACCCATCGAGATGTCTTATTTAAGGGGAACGAGTGGGCGATTTTAAGTTAATATGGTCCTGAAGTAAGAACCAGATGTCTTATAAAGATCATTAAATAGCTACCCCCACGATTGATGGGCCCGGTGCGAGAAGAGGGATCCCTGCCGAGCGGGTTGCTGGTTTCACGCGGCATGGTGATTAAGCTCGTGATCTAATGGAGCGGCCATAAGAATCATTTGAGTAAAATTGACCAGGGGATGCATAACAACATGTGCTATTGTACTATCAATGAATATTATGTAATATGTAAAATTAATAAAATTTAATACGGACTTCAACTGCTCGTGGTGAAAATAATTGAATGCACAGTTATACATAGCATGTATACATATACATACTCATAGGAGAAGACTATTAATTGAGTTATGGGAGGGTATATACATGTACAAGTCACATAATAATATGTGATAAGACAAGTTATTTTTCGATACGGACATGATACTGTGGCCTTGTGGTTATTGTATAATATACTTTTTTCAGGGAATAGTTTATGTAGAATTTCAGCTTTGGGTGCTGATGGTGGAGTGTAATACTTCTTCCTTGAGTCTTAGGGAGGTGTGGTTTGTCTCCTTCTCCGGTTTACAAAACCGGGGTATTTAGTTATACTACAAAGACTCTTCATTTTATAAGTTTGTTCTCGATAAGGCTAGTTGCTGGTATTAATACTAGAATTAGGAGGAAATAGAGGATGGATGCGAATTGGCCTACGATTACATAGGGGTGTTCTACGGGTTGACCGCCGATTCATGTCAGGGTTAGTAAGTCTGCAACTAGGACTCAAAATAGGAATTGGCTAAAGGGTCGGAATATTATGCTTCGTTGTTTAGATGTGTGGAGTATTGGGATTAAGGCTAGGATTAGGATTGAGAGTAATAGGGCTAAGACTCCACCTAGTTTGTTGGGGATTGATCGTAGGATTGCGTATGCAAATAGGAAATATCATTCTGGTTTAATGTGTGCTGGGGTATTGAGTGGATTTGCTGGAGTGTAGTTGTCTGGGTCTCCAAGCAGGTCGGGTGCGAATAGGGTTAGTATTAGTAGGGTTAGGATTAGTAGTAGGGCGCCTAGAATGTCTTTAACTGTGTAGTAGGGGTGGAATGGGATTTTGTCTATGTCGGATGGAATACCTGTGGGGTTGTTGGATCCTGTTTCGTGGAGGAAAATGAGGTGGACTATTGCTAGTGCTAGAATAATGAAGGGGAGAATAAAGTGGAAGGCAAAAAAGCGAGTTAATGTTGCTTTATCTACAGAGAAGCCGCCTCAGGTCCATTCGACTAGGGTAGTACCAATGTATGGGATTGCTGATAAGAGGTTGGTGATGACGGTTGCGCCTCAAAATGATATTTGTCCTCAGGGTAGGACGTAGCCTACGAATGCGGTGGCTATAACTGTGAATAGTAGGATAACTCCGATGTTTCATGTTTCTCGAAAGGCGTAGGAACCGTAGTATAGGCCTCGTCCCATGTGAGCGTAGAGGCAGATGAAGAATATAGAGGCTCCGTTTGCGTGTAGATATCGGATAACTCAGCCGTAGTTTACGTCTCGGCAAATGTGTGCAACTGATGAGAAGGCGGTTGTTGTGTCTGGTGTGTAGTGTATTGCTAGGAATAGGCCTGTTAGGATTTGTGTGATTAAGCAGAGGCCGAGTAGGGAGCCGAAATTTCATCATGAGGAGATGTTTGATGGGGTGGGGAGATCAACGAATGCATCGTTGACAATCTTTATTAGTGGGTGTGTTTTTCGGATGTTGGTCATTGGTGTTCTTGTAGTTGAATGACAACGATGATTTTTCATGTCATTGGTCGTGGTTGAAGTCCATGTGAGAATAATGGTAACGTATATTGTTTTTGTTTTAAGTATTATTTTTGTAATTAGTTTTGTGGGGGTTTCTTCAAAGCCTTCGCCTATTTATGGGGGTTTAGGGTTGATTGTGGGTGGTGGTGTTGGATGTGGAATTGTTTTAAGTTTTGGTGGTTCGTTTTTGGGGTTGATGGTATTTTTGATTTATTTGGGGGGAATATTAGTTGTGTTTGGTTACACGACAGCTATAGCTACTGAACAGTATCCTGAGGTTTGGGTCTCTAATAAAGTTGTGCTAGGGGCGTTTATTTTGGGGTTAGTAGTAGAGTTTTTAATTGTGACTTATGCTTTGAAGAGTGGGGAGGTGAAGGTTGTGTTTGAGTTTGATGGATTAGGGGATTGGGTTATTTATGATGCTGGGGGTTTTGGGGCTTTTAGTGAAGAAGCTACAGGGATTGCAGCATTGTATAGTTATGGTGTTTGGTTGGTGATTGTTACGGGCTGATCTTTGTTTATTAGTGTTGTAATTATCATGGAAATTACTCGGGGTAATTAAATAAAATTATGCTAAGAGTGATGGTAATAAGGAAGGATAAGAAGTAGAGTTTGATGAGGCCTTGTTGGTTGGAAGTTAGTGTAGAGGCTTTTAATTGGATAAGGGCTGTGGTTTTTGGTAAAATAGTTTCTAGTCAGGCTAGGTCTAGTAGGGAAGTTGCTAGTTTTTGGCTTATTAATAGGTCAAGGTGAGGGGGTAGACGATGCATGGTTGTGGGAAAATACCCTAGTAGGGTGGAGAATTTAGAGGAGTTTGATGGGTGTGTATATTTTAGGTTTTGTGTGTCGAGGTTAATTTCGAATGCGATGATGAAGCCTAGGGTTGTTATTACAAGGGCGGTTAGTTTTAGATGCAGGGGCATGGTTATTAGGGGTGTGGTTGTTGGGGGGATACTGTTGGATAGGATAAAGCCGGCGAAGATACTTCCGATGAGTAATCGTTTGATAGGGTTAATTAATAGTGGGTTATTTTCATTGATGGTTATGGAGGGAGGGAAGCGGGGTTGTCCTAGTAGTGTGAAGAAAATGATGCGGGTACTATAGACGGCTGTAAGGGAGGTGGCAGTTAAGGTTAATAATAGGGCTCAGGCGTTGGTATAAGACGAAGTGGCGGCTTCAATAATAGGGTCTTTGGAGTAAAATCCGGTGAGGAATGGTATTCCTGTTAGTGCAAGGCATCCAATGATAAGGGCAGTTGTGGTGAATGGGAGGGCTTTAAATAGTCCTCCTATTTTTCGGATATCTTGTTCGTTATTTAGGTTATGGATGATGGAGCCAGAGCATAGGAATAGTATGGCTTTAAAGAAGGCGTGGGTGCAAATATGTAGAAATGCTAGGTAAGGTTGGTTGAGGCCAATTGTTACTATTATTAGACCTAGCTGACTGGAGGTGGAGAAAGCAATAATTTTTTTGATGTCATTTTGGGTGAGGGCACAGATGGCTGTGAATAGTGTTGTGATAGCGCCTAAGCAGAGGGTTACAGTTTGGACTAGACTATTATTTTCTATTAAGGGGTGGAAGCGGACAAGCAGGAAGATTCCTGCTACAACTATTGTGCTTGAGTGGAGTAGGGCTGAGACTGGGGTAGGACCTTCTATTGCTGATGGGAGTCAAGGGTGGAGTCCGAATTGGGCTGATTTTCCAGCTGCGGCTAGTACGAGTCCTATGAGGGGAAAATTCAGGGGGTTTTGGTTAAGTATAAAGATTTGTTGTAGATCTCATGTGTTTATGTTGGAGAGAAATCATGCTATTGATGCGAGGAGTCCGATGTCTCCGATACGATTATATAGGATTGCTTGGAGGGCGGCTGTGTTTGCATCCGTTCGTCCGAATCATCAGCCAATGAGTAAGAAGGATATAATTCCTACTCCTTCCCACCCGATAAAGAGTTGGAAGAGGTTATTAGCTGTAACAAGGATTAGTATAGTAATGAGGAAGAGGAGTAGGTATTTAAAGAATCGATTAATATAAGGGTCGGAGTGTATATATCATATTGAGAATTCTATAATGGATCATGTGATGAATAGTGCTACTGGTATAAATATAAGTGAAAAGTAGTCTATTTTAAAGCTAAGTGTCAGTTTGAGGGTTTGAATGGTGATTCAGTGTCAATTTGAGATGAGTGCTTCTTGGTTTGTGTGAAGATATATTATTGCGGGGATTAAACTGGTGATGAAGGCGCAGAAGACAGTGTTTTTTACGTAGGATTGGTATTTGTTGTTTTTATGGGGGTCTGTGTTGGATATTATGATTGGGGTGAATAGGATTAGTAGTGTAAGTAGGGTAAAAGAGGTAAATAGGTTTATTACTTTTATTTGGAGTTGCACCAATTTTTTGGTTCCTAAGACCAATGGATAACTACTATCCTATAAAAGTTTGAAAAAGCCACAGCTGTTAGGTGTGGAAGCATGAATTAGCAGTTCTTGCTATACTTTTTCGGTAAGTAAGAAGTTTTGGTCTTCTATCGTTAGTGTCACAAACTAATATCTTTTTTAAACTATACTTACAGTAAAGAGGGCCTAAGATGATTTTGGGGTTTAGTGATAGGAGTAGGAGGGGGATAATGTGTAGGGCTATTAAGGTATGTTCTCGTGTGAAGGAGGGGGTAATATTGTTGATATGGTGTGTGTGTTTGCCACGTTGTGTTATGATTAGTATGTATAGGGTATAGAGAGCGGTAATTACAATATTTATTCCTATTAGAAGAATGGTAGGGTTTGATCATGAGAAGATTGATATGACTACGAGTAGTTCTCCGATTAGGTTGATGGTTGGGGGTAGAGCAAGATTTGTTAAGCTTGCTAGTAGTCATCAGGTGGCTATTAGTGGTAGAAAGACTTGCAGGCCTCGGGCTAGGATTATGGTTCGGCTATGGATGCGCTCGTAATTTGAGTTTGCTAGACAGAATAATATAGAGGATGTGAGGCCGTGGGCAATTATTAGAGCGGTGGCTCCTATATAGCTTCAGGGGGTTTGGATAAGGATGGCTGCAATGACGAGTGCTATATGGCTGACTGAGGAGTATGCAATGAGTGATTTTAGGTCTGTTTGGCGTAGACAGATAGAGCTGGTTATGATTATTCCTCAGAGGGAAAGCATAAGAAATGGATATGCTATGTGTTCTGTTAGGGGATTAAGCATGGATGTGATTCGTAGCATGCCGTAGCCTCCAAGCTTTAGTAGTACGGCTGCAAGGACTATAGAGCCTGCGATGGGGGCTTCTACATGTGCTTTGGGTAGTCAGAGGTGTAGTCCGTAGAGGGGTATTTTTACTAGGAATGCTATCATACAGGCTAGTCATATGAAGATGTTGGATCAGGAAGTGGATAGTGGTTCGGCTCAATGTTGTAGGAGTAGGAAATTTAAGGATCCCGTTGTGTTTTGTAGGTATACCAGTGCTACTAATAGTGGGAGGGATCCAATTAGTGTGTAGAACAGAAAATATAGTCCTGCGTTGAGTCGTTCTGTTTGGTTGCCTCAGCGAGTAATAATAATAAGAGTGGGAATTAGTGTAGCTTCGAATATAATATAAAATAGGATTAGTTCAGTGGCAGTGAATGTTATGATTAGGAGGGCTTGTAGTGTGATTAATATTGTAATATAGAGTTTTTTTCGGACTGGTGGTTCTTTGGTGAGATGAGATTGGCTTGCTATTAGTATTAGAGGAAGGAGCCATATTGTTAGTATTAGGAGTGGGGTGGAAAGGGGGTCAGAGAAGAAAATTAGTGAATAATTGAGGCTGTTGTCGTTGAGTTGATTAAGGAGGAGTAGGCTTGAGAAGCTAATTAAGAGGCTGTGGACTGTGGAGTTAATTCAGATTAGGTTATTTTTTGATAACCAGGTCAGGGGTATTAGTATGATTGTAGGGATAATAAATTTTAGCATTGGAGGAGGTTGAGGCTTTGTACGTAGTCAGTGCCGTATGTGTTGGAGACTATAACTAGTAAGGCTAGCCCGATAGCTGCTTCACAAGCTGCGAAGACTAGGAGGATGATAGGCATGATATTAGCCAAGGTGAAGTGTGAGTTTAGGATTGTGAGAGCTGCTAGGGTGAAAAGTGATAGTATTATACCTTCTAGACAGAGTAGTGCGGATATTAGGTGGGATCGATATATTAATAGGCCCACAAGGGATATACTAAAGGCTATGAGGACGTTTATATGGATTAGGGTCACTTGGTAATTGTGAATTTGATCACAGTCTAGTGGGTCGAAATCACTTGTTTTATCTTAAACTAAGTACCATATTCGGCTCATTCTAGGCCTTCTTGGGTTCATTCATAGGCTAAGCTGGCTGCTAACAGGGAGATTAAGAATAGGGCTATTGTGAGTGTTGTGTTTAGGTTGTTTGATTGGATTGCTCAAGGAAGGGGAAGTAGGAGGGCGATTTCTAGGTCAAAGAGGAGGAAGGTAATGGCTACTAGAAAGAATTTTATGGAGAAGGGTAGGCGGGCTGATCCTATGGGGTCAAATCCGCATTCATATGGGCTCGTTTTTTCTGCATACACATTTAGTTGGGGGAGTCAGAAGGCGATGAATATGAGTAGTAGGGCCAGTATCGTGTTTGTTAGTAATGTTAGTAGAAGGTTTATTGTTCTTTTTCGGGGTATACCGAAACTAACTGATTGGAAGTCAGTTGTACTTGTTATACTAAAAGAACTAGGAACCTCATCAATAGATGGATACGTAGAGAAATAATCATACGACGTCTACAAAGTGTCAGTATCAAGCGGCAGCTTCAAAGCCGAAGTGGTGGCTTGATGTGAAGTGGAATTTTACTTGACGTAGGAAGCAGACGATAAGGAAAGTAGACCCAATAATTACATGTAATCCGTGAAAACCTGTGGCTACAAAGAAGGTAGAGCCGTAGATTCCGTCTGAGATTGTGAAGGGGGCTTCGTAGTATTCTGATGCTTGTAATAGGGTGAAGTAGAGGCCTAGTGCAATTGTGATAAAGAGGGCTTGAAGTATGTGTTTGCGGTTTCCTTCTATTAGGCTATGGTGGGCTCAGGTAATGGATACGCCAGAGGCTAGTAGTACGGAGGTATTGAGGAGAGGAACTTCTAAGGGATTTAAAGGATGGATGCCTGTTGGTGGTCAACATCCGCCTAGTTCTGGAGTGGGGACAAGGCTTGAATGGTAAAAGGCTCAGAAGAAGCCTGTGAAAAATAGGACTTCTGAGACAATGAATAGAATTATTCCGTATCGTAATCCTTTTTGGACGGTTGGTGTGTGGTGGCCTTGGAAGGTGCTTTCTCGGATGATATCTCGTCATCATTGATATATTGTTAGAATGTTTGTTGATAAGCCTAGAGTTAGTAGGACTATTGAGTTGAAATGGAATCATATAATTAGGCCTGATGTTATGAGAAGTGCTGATAGAGCTCCAGTGAGAGGTCAAGGGCTGGGATTTACTATGTGGTATGAGTGGGTTTGGTGGGTCATTATGTATTATCGTGAAGGTATAGGCTTACTAAAAGAGTAAATACGTAAGCTTGAATAAGGGCGACAGCAAATTCAAGAATGGTTAATAGAGCAAGGATGGTGAAAGTGATAAGGGCTGTAAATAGGCTGGTGTTTATTAGTACAAGGGTTGTCTCTCCGATCAGGTGTATTAGTAAGTGGCCTGCTGTGATATTGGCAGTTAGTCGTACGGCTAGTGCTACTGGTTGGATAAATAGACTGATGGTTTCAATGATTACTAGCATAGGAATAAGAAAGGTGGGTGTGCCTTGTGGTAGTAAGTGGGCTAAGGATATTTTTGTTTTGTTGCGAAAACCTGTGGCAACGGTACCAGCCCATAGGGGGATAGCCATTCCTATGTTCATTGAAAGTTGTGTGGTGGGTGTAAATGAGTGGGGTAATATTCCAAGGAGATTAGTGGAGGCAATAAATAGGAACAGTGAAATGAGTATTAGAGATCAAGTTTGTCCTTTAGGACTGTGTACATTTATTAGTTGTTTTGATGTGAGCTTGGTTAATCATTGTTGAATGGAGATCGTACGGTTGTTGATTAGACGATTTGGTGTAGGAAATAAGATAGATGGGAGAATGATGATTAGAGTGGTGATAGGAATGCCTAGTATTATTGGGATTATAAAAGGGGCAAATAAATTTTCGTTCATGTGGTATTTCAAGGGGTTTGTTGTTTTTGTGTTTTGGTGAATACTAATTTGGGGCTAGGGGAGTAGGAGTGCTTTGAGATTTTTAGTTGGAATAATATAAAGAGGGCTAAGAATATAGATAGGATAGTAAGGAGTCATGTTGATGTATCTAATTGTGGCATGTCATTAAGGGGAGTTATAAGCTCTCAATCTTTAACTTAAAAGGTTAACGCTAGTTTAGCTTCTTAATGATGTTATAGTATTGATGCAGATCATTTTTCGAAGGTTTCTAGGGGTACTAATTCTAGGACAATTGGTATAAAACTATGGTTTGAGCCACAGATTTCTGAGCATTGTCCATAGAATAGGCCTGGTCGTGTTGATATTAGGGTTATTTGATTCAGGCGTCCTGGGATTGCATCCGTTTTTAGGCCTAGAGAAGGTACGGCTCATGAGTGGAGTACGTCTTCTGATGAGACTAGTATTCGAATTGTTATTTCTATGGGTAAGACAACTCGGTTGTCTACCTCTAATAGTCGTAGTTCTCCTGGTTTTAGATCTGACGTTGGAATTATGTAAGAGTCAAAACTTAGGTCTTCATAGTCAGTATACTCGTAGCTTCAATATCATTGGTGGCCTATTGTTTTTACAGTGAGGGAAGGGTTGTTGACCTCGTCTATTATGTAAAGGATCCGTAGGGAGGGTAAGGCGATTAAGATTAAGATGATGGCTGGGAGGATGGTTCAGACGGTTTCTACTTCTTGGGCATCTATTGTGCTGGTATGTGTTAGTTTGGTTGTAAGTATTAGGGTAATAATATAGAGGACTAAAGAGCTAATTAGGAATACGATTATTAATGTATGGTCGTGAAAGTGTAGGAGTTCTTCTATAATGGGTGATGATGCGTCTTGGAAGCCTAGTTGAAATGGATATGCCATGGAGATATACAGGATTTTCACTTGTAACTTAACTTTGACAAAGTTATGTAAGATTTTACTAATATCTCATTTATAAAGAAAGACATAGTGGTTATGATGTTGGCTTGAAACCAATGGGAGAGGGTTCGATTCCTTCCTTTCTTGATCATTTTGGGTTGACAAATGCTGGCTCTTCGAATGTATGATATGGTGGAGGACATCCGTTTAGTCATTCAAGGTTGGTGGAGGTAAGGTCTACTGCTAGTACTTCTCGTTTGGATGTGAATGCTTCTCAGATAATGAAGATTATTAGTATGACTGCTGTTAGTGAAATAAATGAGCCTATAGATGAGATGGTATTTCATGTTGTATAGGCATCTGGGTAGTCGGAGTATCGTCGAGGTATACCGGATAGGCCTAAGAAGTGTTGTGGAAAGAATGTTAGATTTACACCTACGAATATAATTATAAAGTGAATTTTTGTTCATGTTGTGTTAAGTGTATACCCTGAGAATAGTGGAAATCAGTGGACAAAGCCTCCCATGATGGCGAAGACTGCTCCTATTGATAAAACATAGTGGAAATGAGCAACTACGTAGTAAGTGTCGTGTAGGACAATATCTAGAGATGAATTGGCTAGAACGATACCAGTTAGACCGCCTACTGTGAAAAGGAAGATGAAGCCTAGGGCTCACATTAGGGCAGGAGATCATTTAATATTACCCCCGTGTAGTGTTGCTAATCAACTGAAGACTTTTACTCCTGTGGGGATAGCAATAATTATAGTGGCTGATGTGAAATATGCTCGCGTATCGACGTCTATTCCTACTGTAAACATATGATGGGCTCATACGATAAATCCTAAGAACCCGATGGATACCATAGCTCAGACTATCCCCATGTAGCCGAAAGGTTCTTTTTTTCCTGAGTAATAAGTCACAATGTGTGAAATTATTCCGAACCCAGGAAGAATTAGAATATACACTTCGGGGTGGCCAAAGAATCAGAATAGGTGTTGGTACAGAATTGGGTCTCCTCCACCTGCAGGGTCGAAGAAAGTTGTATTTAGGTTTCGGTCAGTAAGTAGCATGGTGATTCCGGCTGCTAAAACAGGTAACGATAGTAGGAGTAGCACTGCTGTGACTAGGACTGATCATACGAAAAGGGGTGTTTGATATTGAGTCATGGCGGGTGGTTTTATATTAATAATAGTTGTAATGAAATTGATGGCTCCGAGGATTGAGGATACACCGGCTAGATGTAGGGAGAAGATGGTAAGGTCGACTGAGGCTCCTGCATGTGCTAGATTTCCGGCTAAAGGGGGATATACAGTTCAGCCTGTACCTGCACCAGCTTCGACTATTGAGGATGCTATTAGCAGTAGGAAAGAAGGGGGGAGTAGTCAGAAGCTTATATTATTTATACGAGGGAAAGCTATGTCAGGTGCTCCGATTATTAGGGGGACTAGTCAGTTTCCGAATCCACCAATTATAATAGGTATGACTATGAAGAAGATTATCACAAAGGCGTGGGCTGTTACTAATACGTTGTAGACTTGGTCATCTCCGATTAGTGTGCCGGGCTGACCTAACTCAGCACGGATTAATAAGCTTAGGCCAGTGCCTACTATTCCTGCTCATGCACCAAATAGTAAATATAGGGTGCCAATGTCTTTGTGGTTGGTTGAGAATAGTCAGCGGTTTATGAACATAGGTAAAATGGCCGAGTAGGCATTAGACTGTAAATCTAAAGACAGAGGTTGAGTCCTCTTTTTACCAGGTCCTGTGGTGAATGATCATTTTGAATTGCAAATTCAAGGAAGCAGCTTCAAATCCTGCCGGGACTTCTCCCGCCTTTTTTTCCTCGCGGCGGGAGAAGTAGATTGAAGCCAGTTGATTAGGGTATTTAGCTGTTAACTAAAAGTTCGTGGGAAGATGTATCCCTCCAATCTAGTGAGGATTTAGCTTAATTAAAGTGTTTGATTTGCATTCAATTGATGTAAGATATGGTCTTGCAATCCTTATTGGGCAGGAGTTAAGTAAATTATACTTGCTTAGGGCTTTGAAGGCCCTTGGTCTGGGTTTAACCTAAACTCCTATAATAGAATTGAGAGTATTGGTGTGAGGGGTAGTAGTATTGTGGAAATTACAATTGCTGTTGGTAGGAGGGTGGCTCGTTTCGTGGGGTAGAATTGTCATTTTATTTTTATATTGTTTGTGGAGGGAAATAATGTTAGTGCTGTGGAGTAGGTGAGGCGTATGTAGAAGTACAGGTTGAGTAGTGCTGTAATGGCTATGAATGTTGGTATAATAAGGAGGTCATTTTTTGTTAATTCTTGGATAATTATTCATTTGGGTATGAACCCTGATAGTGGTGGGAGTCCTCCTATTGAGAGTAGGGTTAATATAGTAAGGGTTGTGATGATGGGTGTTTTATTTCAGGTTTGAGCTAATGATAGTGTAGTGGTAGTTGAGTTTTGGATGAATAGTATAAATATGGTGAAGGTTATTATGATATAAATTAATAGGTTTAGTAATATTAGGGTTGGGTTATATGGTAGAATGGTTGTTATTCATCCTATGTGGGCAATTGATGAGTAGGCTATGATTTTTCGAAGTTGTGTTTGGTTTAGTCCGCCTCAACCTCCAATTAGGATGGAGAGTAGGGATATGGTTAATATTAGGTATAGGTTAATTGATGGTGAAATTTGGTATAGGATTGATAGGGGTGCTAGTTTTTGTCATGTTAGTAGGATTAGGCCTGTGGTTAGGGGAATACCTTGTGTTACTTCTGGGACTCAGAAGTGGAAGGGGGCTAGTCCTAGTTTGATAGCTAGGGCTACCGTTATAAGTGTAGATGCTGTTGGGTTAAATAATTTTGTGATGGTTCATTGGCCGGAATATATTAAGTTAATAATAATTGCTATTATGAGTAGTGCGGAAGCGGTAGCTTGTGTTAGGAGGTATTTGGTGGAGGCTTCTGTGGCTCGGGGACTAGGGGTTTTTATTATGATAGGGATGAAGGCTATTATATTTATTTCGAAGCCAATTCAGGCTAGTAGTCAGTGGGAGCTGGTGATTACTAGTATTGTGCCTAGGATGAGGGTTGTTAGGAGAATAATAAAGATGGATGGGTTTATTAGTATGGGAAGGGTATAAACCAACATTTTCGGGGTATGGGCCCGATAGCTTGTTTAGCTGACCTTACTATAGATTGTAGTGTAACATGGTAGCACGAAGAATTTTGAATTCTTAAGGGTAGGTTCGATTCCTATTATTCTAGAAATAAGAGGGTTATAGGCCTCTATTATTTACTCTATCAAAGTAACTCTTTTATCAGACATATTTCTTATGTTTGAGGGGGGATGCTTGCAGTTATAATTGGTAGTGAGATATGTCATATGCAGAGGGCTAGTGTTAGGGGGAGGAAGTTTTTTCAGAGTAGATGTATTAGTTGGTCGTATCGGAATCGGGGGTAGGATGCTCGGATTCATAGGAAAGATATTGTGAGTAGTAGTGTTTTGATAATGAGATTTGTCGTGTATAATTCTGAGTTATAGGGGTTGTGGAATGTTCCTAGAAATAGAATAGCTGTAAGTATATTTATTATGATGATGTTGGCATATTCTGCTAGGAAAAATAGGGCGAAGGGGCCTGCTGCGTATTCTACGTTGAAGCCCGATACAAGTTCTGATTCTCCTTCTGTTAGGTCGAAAGGAGCTCGGTTGGTTTCTGCTAGAGTAGAGATAAATCATATTATGGCTAAGGGTCATGATGGAAATAGTAATCATAGTTGTTCTTGTGTTGTGGCCAGTGTTGATAGGGTGTAGGAGCCATTTATTAGGAGTACTGATAGGAGGATAATAGCTAGTGTTACTTCATATGAAATTGTTTGTGCTACTGCTCGTAGGGCTCCGATTAGTGCGTATTTTGAGTTAGAGGCTCAGCCGGATCATAGGATGGAGTAGACGGTTAGGCTGGATATTGCTAGTATAAATAGTACTCCTAGGTTTATGTTGATGAGGGGGTATGGTATGGGTAGGGGGCTTCATATAGTGAGAGCTAGGGCTAGGGCTAGTACTGGTGCAATAATGAATATGGTAGTGGAGGATGTGGCTGGTCGTAGGGGTTCTTTAGTAAATAATTTAATTGCATCGGCGAATGGTTGGAGTAGGCCATGTGGGCCTACGATGTTTGGACCTTTTCGGAATTGTATATAGCCTAGGATTTTGCGTTCTACTAGTGTAAGGAATGCTACGGCTAAGAGGATAGGAAGAATAAGTATTAGAATGTTAATTATAAACATTTTGTTGGGGAGAGGATTTGAACCTCTGGGTGTAAAAGTTTAAGTTTTATGCAATTACCGAACTCTGCCACCTCAACAGGGCCCTGGTCTTGGGCATGTTTGTTTGCGCTTAATTATTTAATTGAGACTAGGTCATTAATTATTTGAAGGCGCTTGTTTGAAGTTGGCCTTATTTCTCTTGTCCTTTCGTACTGGGAGAAATGCGTAATAGATAGAAACCGACCTGGATTACTCCGGTCTGAACTCAGATCACGTAGGACTTTAATCGTTGAACAAACGAACCCTTAATAGCAGCTGCACCATTAGGATGTCCTGATCCAACATCGAGGTCGTAAACCCTATTGTCGATATGAACTCTAGAATAGGATTGCGCTGTTATCCCTAGGGTAACTTGTTCCGTTGATCAAAAGATTGGATCAATAAGTGATGTTATACTTTGGCTAGTGAGCCTAAGTTTTAATCACTCGGAGGGTTTTTTGTACTCCGAGGTCACCCCAACCAAAATTGTCAGCCCATATAAAATTTTGTTATCCCTTGGTGGTTTAAGGTTATGATTTTTGGGTTGATTAATTGAAGCTCCATAGGGTCTTCTCGTCTTATTTTGTTATCCCCGCCTCTTCACGGGGAGGTCAATTTCACTGATTAAAAGTAAGAGACAGTAAAACCCTCGTGTGGCCATTCATACAAGTCCCTAATTAGAGAACAAGTGATTATGCTACCTTTGCACGGTCAGGATACCGCGGCCGTTTAACGGTTAGTCACCGGGCAGGCAGTGCCTCTAATACTGGTTATGCTAGAGGTGATGTTTTTGGTAAACAGGCGGGGTTTGTGTTTGCCGAGTTCCTTTTACTTTTTTTAATCTTTCCTTAATGCACGCCTGTGTTGGGTTAACAGTATTTTAATAAATAATTTAGTGTTGGGTTTTATTTATTTGCTGTTAATTATTAGTATATTATCAGTTACTAATATAAGCTTGTGCTAGGAGAAAAAATTTCTTGTTACTCATATTAACAGTATTGCTTCTATGTTTATATAGATTAGTCCAATAGTCAGGCTAGGAGTTGATTTGTTTAATATTGAAATTAAAACATTGTTTTATTGTCGAGCTTGAACGCTTTCTTAATTGATGGCTGCTTTTAGGCCAACTATGGTGTATGTTTAATTTTACTCTCTAGTCAAGGTTGTACCCATCTCTAAAAAGCTGTACCTTTTTAGATTAACGGTTAAATATACGTTAAGGCTTGGCACTGGCTTTTAGTATTATTTAACGTTGAACTGAGATTCTTTTCATGGACAACCAGCTATCACCAGGCTCGTTGGGCTTTTCACCTCTACTTATAAGTCTTCTCACTATTTTGCCACATAGATGAGTTCGTCCTAAGTACTGCTCATAAGTAGCTCGTCTGGTTTCGGGTAATTTAACTTAAGGTCTCTTTGCTAAGTTATTACTAGTTAAGTCATTATGCAAAAGGTACAAGGGGTAAGCTTTGCTTTTTATTACTTTTAGGTTGATTCTTTCATCTTTCCCTTACGGTACTATTTCTATAGCGCCATCAATATTTAAATTTCTATCTCCTATACTTTAGATGTATGGTGAATGTTTTATTTGATTAATTTATGGTAGTAGGGGGAGGGGGGTGTGGGCTAGAATTGGTTCAAGATATACACGGACTGTGGAATCTTCTAGGTGTAAACTAGATGCTTTATTTAAGCTATATCTTGTTTTGTCCAAGCACACCTTCCGGTATGCTTACCTTGTTACGACTTGTCTCCTCTCGTATAGATTGCTTGGCCTGAGTTAACGAACTGGGGCTTTAGCTAGGGTACTTGAGGAGGGTGACGGGCGGTGTGTGCGTGCTCCATGGCCTTATTCAATCAAGCACTCTGCTCTTGATTTACTACTAAATCCTCCTTTAGTTTTTAAGTTTCATAAAAACTTTCGTGTGAGTGTAGGGGTTGTTCTTAGTTTAGAAAATGTAGCCCATTTCTTCCCAACTCATAGGTTACACCTTGACCTAACGTTTTTATGTAGGATGGTTATGCTTACTTTCGTTCCCTTTAGGGTTTGCTGAAGATGGCGGTATATAGACTGAAGTAGCAAGGGTTGGTGAGGTTGATCGGGGTTTATCGGTTACAGAACAGGCTCCTCTAGGGGGGTATGAAGCACCGCCAAGTCCTTTGAGTTTTAGGCTGTTGCTAGTAGTACTCTGGCGAATAGTCTTGTTTTAGTGACTATTGGAGTTTACGACTAAGCATAGTGGGGTATCTAATCCCAGTTTGGATCTTAGCTGTCGTGTGATTGGATCATATTAAAGTCACTTTCGTAGTTTAGCTTAGTTTTAATTATGGCTTTTTACAGCTTAATTAAGGTTTGACTTTATTTTATGTAGTTCCTTAACACTCTTTACGCCGTGTTTCTATTAATTTGGGTTAATCGTATGACCGCGGTGGCTGGCACGAAGTTTACCAACCCTTATTAACATAACTTAGTCAAACTTTCGTTCATAGCTTAATTTTTATCACTGCTGTATCCCGTGGGGGTGTGGCTAAGCGAGGCGTTGTGAGCTGCTAGTACTAGCGTGCTTGATACCTGCTCCTTTTAATCTTTGTGATTTAGAGGGCATTCTCACTGGGATGTAGATGCTTGCATGTGTAAGTTTGTTAAGAACTAATAGAAAGGCTGGGACCAAACCTTTAATGTCAATGGGGTTGGTTGAACCCATCTAGACATTTTCAGTGTCTTGCTTTGTAATTGTTTAAGCTACATTAAC